TAGTGTGATTCCTAATACAAGAGTGAAAATAGGGACAAGCATCCATATGATCCCATAGACTTCTTTTAACGATTCCAATCTGGAAAAAGAATTGATAGCTTGTATTTCTGTTGTTTGTATTTCTGTTGTATCAATTATCATTTCAACGATCAACTTCTCCCATAATGATATCTATGCTACCTAGTATCGTCATAATATCAGCCAATTTCATTCTTTTAACTAACTGAGGAAGAATTTGCAAGTTGATAAAACCCGGTGGTCGAATTTTCCATCTCCAAGGAAAAACACTCTGATCTCCTATCAGAAAAATTCCCAATTCTCCTTTTGGTGCTTCGACTCTTACATAAAGTTCTTGCTTGGACAATTCAAAAGTTGGAGAAGGTTTTTTACTAATAAATCGATAGTTAAAATCATTCCACTCAGGATCTTTTAGTCTATCAAAGCGTCGGATTTCTAAATTCTCATAAGGTCCTCCTGGAATGCCTTCCAGCGCCTGTTGGATAATTTTTATGGATTCTGTCATTTCACCGATTCGTACTAAATACCGAGCTAATGAATCCCCTTCTTTTTGCCATTGAATCTCCCAATCAAATTCGTCGTAACACTCATAACGATCAACTTTACGAAGATCCCATTGTATTCCGGAAGCTCGTAGCATTGGCCCTGATAAACCCCAATTTAGTGCTTCTTCTGCGCCAATAATGCCTACGCCTTCAACTCGTTCTAAAAAAATGGGATTTCGTGTAATAAGCTTTTGATATTCAGCAACTCCGGTTAAAAAATAATCGCAAAAATCCAAACATTTATCTATCCAGCCATGAGGTAAATCAGCAGCGACTCCTCCGATACGAAAATAATTATGCATCATGCGCATACCGGTAGCAGCTTCGAATAGGTCATATATCAATTCTCGTTCTCGAAAAATATAGAAGAAAGGGGTCTGTGCCCCAATATCTGCCATAAAAGGGCCAAGCCATAACAAATGGGAAGCGATACGACTCAACTCCAACATAATAGCTCTGATATAGCTAGCCCTTTTAGGTACTTGAATATTCCCTAGCTGTTCGGGTCCATTTACGGTTATTGCTTCTGTGAACATAGTAGCTAAATAATCCCAACGTGTTACATAAGGCAAATATTGTATAATTGTTCGATTTTCCGCAATTTTCTCCATCCCTCTATGTAAATAACCCAATATTGGTTCACAGTCAATAACATCTTCACCATCGAGAGTAACAATCAGTCGAAGAACACCATGCATTGATGGGTGGTGGGGGCCCATATTGACTATCATGAGGTCTTTTCTTGTAGTTGGTGCAATCATAAGTTTTTTCCCGAGTCATTCTTCCATGCATTGCTGAAAGTAAAAAGAAGTTCATCAAAATGTAAACAACTAAGCTCAAATGGTATCACGCTTCAAGAGTTTTTATCTCTCGAATATCCAACTCACCAATTAATTCTTTATAGCGTCCTCTATTTTTTTTTGACAAATAGGCCAGCAGTCGTTGACGTTTTCCCAAAATTTTTCGCAAACCTCTCTGAGATGAAAAGTCTTTTTTGTGCAATTCCAAATGTGAAGTAAGTCTCCTTATCTTAGTGGTGAAACTGAATACTTGAAATTCAACAGACCCTCTGTTTTCTTCGTTTTCTTTTTGAGAAATAACCGAAATGAATGAATTTTTGACCATAAAAAAAATGCTCCTTTCCCTTTTTACAGATATGGGTTTTACCGATCAGTAATAATAATGCCATTAATTTGAATGTGGTATATACAATAATCTAATCCGAATTTCTTTATGAACTGCTAATTTTCTGAATTCAAATCAATCAATCCACTTTCAAATTGGATTTAGATAGGAATAGAAAAGGATTGGTACATTTTCGCATCGAAGAATTTAGACCTAAAATGAAGAAGGTTCTGTTGATTCATTTCGAGATCTAATTGAGACATTATCCAATTTCGTATTGGATACTAGAATGAAATGTGAGACAAGACATGTGATCTGTGTATTTGTGTGCTTTCAGATACCCTATATTTTCTATCTATCCTATACCCTATATATAATATAGGGTATCTGAAATAGGGTATAGGATAGATAGAAAAAGTGTATTATCTACGAATTTTCACGAATTTGAAAGGAATTTTCAATCGTGGATAAAGATGTATTCTTAACATACTGAAACGACTGCCATTATTGGTATCAAACCAATAACGATTCATACAAGCTAAATCTTCTAATCGATAATTAGGCCAAAGAAAGTGCTTTAATTTCATTAATTTTAATTGATTTTTCTCTCTATCAAGATGGTTATTGTCATGTGAAACTTGCCTGCTTTTTTTTACGTTCTTTCCGTTCCAAAATACTGGATTTCTATCTACATCATTTCTATTCTTTGAATTCAAAGAAATTAGAATTCTGAATTTTCTACGATGTCTAAACGATAAAATATTTTCAGGAACAAGTAAATCAAAATGATTTTTGTCTCTATTTCTACTTATTCTGTCATGTGCTGAAATAGCTTCATCAAAATTATTCTTAGAAAGATATCTTTGCTCTTGGTATTTTTGATTAGTTTGCTGCTTCCTCTTATCAACCAACGAAGTACCTATGGTTTGATACATAAGAAATTGTCCATCTTTTTTTCCAGACAGAGGCAAGGGTATTGATTCTAGACAAAATAGTCCGTCTTTCAGTTCCATGGCCGTGTATTCATCGTCATCTAGACCTATCGGCATGACATCAAAATGGAATTTTCTCCTTTCAACCAAGGATACAAGCATTTCTGGTATACTTTTCCGTCTAAGCAGGAAACAAAAGAGCTTGAGATTATCGATCATTTTGTCATCCAGAGTCTCGTCTAATTCCACTTGATAAATGAAAAAACGTTTCAGGAATGAATCTAGTTCTGATTCCGCGGTGAAAATCTCTTGTTTTTTGCCTTTTTCACTATTTTTTAAAAGAAGTAATTTGCTTGGTATAACCCAAGGTTTCGTTTTATATGCATTATAAAGTAACCCAAATTCTGGGAAGAACCAAAGTTCCCGATTCCATTCAAAAAATCCTTTGTCGGAGTTTGGTGGATTGATTTCTGGAATCAGAAGATCTTTTTTAGGAATTCTGAAAGAATTATTAGTACGAATTTGAGTCTTTTGATTCCTATTGGTATCGATCGTGATCAAGGCCTTACTACCGACTTTTTGTCTAAGATCAAAATTGAGAATTTTCCGATCAAAATATTTTCTATCGGCCGTTTTATAAGAAATCTCTTGGTTCGTATTTCCTTGAAACGGAGATCTATAAAAACAGCATTCCCTTTTATTTTCAAAATTAAGAAATTGATATGATAAAAGATCATATCTATAGTTTTTTTGAAAATTCTCTTTTTGATTAGATAATGAATATACTTCAAATTGTTTTTGTTTTTTGAAATCAATTAATTGGTCTTTTGAATGACATTTGCTAAAATTTGCATTTTCAGCTATACCACGCTGATGAACTGTATTTCGCCATTTTTCTGGTATTAATCTAGACCATCTGATCTGAGATAAGTCGTATTGATAATGTCCTCTTATCCCTCTTAAGCAGGTTTTCCAGTGATTCATTTCATAACCTGAATAACCCATTCCTTGTGTTTCAAAAGGCGCCTTTATTTCAGGCTTAAGAAAAAAAGGGCTTCCTTGATCTTGAAGAACAGATTTAGACGAGTTACTAAGTTGGTGTGATAATTTGTAAAATACATATGCTTGTGACAGGCAGGATAAGTTAGAAAAAAGATATGAAATTATTTGATTCTTACTAAGAGAATCAAGTGTCTTTTTGATAGTCGAAATAAACGGAATTCGATTTTTCTTTTTTTTATTAATTTTTTCTTGTTTTCCTTCATTATTAGAATTATGAATTCTTTCTTGTTTTCCTTCATTATTAGAATCTCCTTTTGTTGATTCAAGACATTCTTCTTTTGTTGATTCAAGACAAAGTTCTGTATTCATTCTGGGAATATTCATGATAGATAAAAAGATATCTGTGTATATTCTTTGAATGAAAGATTTGAAAAACAGGGGTAATTTACCGATTAATCCAGCAGTTCTTCTTTTTAATATTTCCCATTTTTCGAATCTTTTAGCATTAGAACTTGTTTTGTTAGGACTAAGATTATTTATTCTTGGAGTTCCTTTTTTTTTCTCTTTTTTGATTCTTTCTATTTGATTTCGAATTGTACTTGTTCTATCAGTGGTATCCTTGATTTTCTTTTCTTTTTCTTTGATTTTTTCTTTCATTTTCTTTTCTTTTTCTTTCATTTTCTTTTCTTTTTCTGTCATTTTCTTTTCTGTCACTGAAGATTTTTTCTGACTCGGAGATGGAATTTGATTAAATGATTCGTGAATTCTCTGATTGCTACTTTTTTGAACCCATTTTTGAACCCATTTTTGAACCCATTTTTGAACCCATTTTTGAACCCATTTTTGAACCCATTTTTTTGTTTCTTTTGAAACTTGTTGAAATAATTTTATTTGTTTTTTGAAAACTAAAAGAGCTCGCTTTGGTAATTTTCTCATTTTTTTTACGAGTTCCTTGAAAATGGGTTTCCAAAAGAAAGAACGTGATTTTCGGGGCAGACCAAAAGGACGGTCAGTAAGCACTCCGAAAACTGTTAAAAAACCAAAAGTCTCTTTTTCGTTGTTGTTTTCCATTAGATCTTTCTCAGAGGATTCTAGGTTCGATTTGTGCCAAGGTTTCAAATGAAAAGGAAATAGAATTTTTATCTGCAAACCTTGGACCCACCAAAAGCTCGGAAATTCTCTTTCGGATAATGGAACACCGTTATAGGTACATAGAACATGCATCTCTTTATTCCATTCCTGGAAATCCTCAGACCATTCAGGACGTTGCGATAGGAGCAGACGTCCAATATTTTTCGCAATTATCAATGAAGGGAATAGAATATATTTTCTAAAATAAGCGTGAGTTAATAACAGTGCACTTCTTATTATCTGCCCA